ATTACCAAATCACGCTCCGATTGCCACAGCAGTAGATATAGGTATTTTGAGAATACGCCTTAACGACCAATGGCTAACGATGGCTCTGATGGGCGGTTTTGCTAGAATAGGTAATAATGAAATCACTGTTTTAGTAAATGATGCAGAGAAAAGTAGTGACATTGATCCACAAGAAGCTCAGCAAACTCTTGAAATAGCGGAAGCTGCTTTGAGAAAAGCTGAAGGAAAGAGACAAACAATCGAGGCAAATCTAGCTCTCCGACGGGCTAGGACACGAGTAGAGGCTATCAATGCCATTTCATAACCAGTCGGTGCGTCCAAATAATCATCGATTTATACACCCTATATTTGGTTGTTTTGTTTGACTTGATTCTCTCGATTAAATACAATCAAGCGCAATCATATTTTGATGCAACGAAAAAGAAATAGAAAAGATACAAAATCAAAATTTCTAAAATAGAATGGGTATAAAAACTTATTAGATACCATTCGGTATCTAATAAGTTCTACCTACTATTGGATTTGAACCAATGACTCCCGCCGTATGAAAGCAATACTCTAACCGCTGAGTTAAGTAGGTCATTTATCTTCACAAAGAAAACCAAAAGCGACTCCTCCCGTCGATGGATTATAAATATCATATTACTTAGAAGCAATACCGATCAATATGATCTTGGATCATGGAATAGTCATCTTGATAATATTCATCTTGACAAGAAATTATCTACATAATAAAATATGTATTACAAGCACTAAGGGCTGTAGCTCAGTTGGTAGAGCACCTCGTTTACACGCGCGCCGATGTTTTTCAGGGGAGTGCATCATGCAATCAAAAAAATTGATCTTATTGAGAAATTGATGTCTTACTCCATAACTTTGAGGGAAGAAGAGAACAATAGCCTGACAAGGGTTTGGTCCGATTTAGGTGCCCAGTTAGGTGCCAAGCAGACCCCATCATTGATTTGATATATTGATAAGGTGAATACCCAGTCTATTCAATGCTAGGCTGAGTATCAGGGCCTCAAAAAAATCTCTTTTCGTCCTATGAACTTTAAGGTGTATGAAGTTTCATATTTGATTTTTAAGTAGAGCGATAGAGACTTCATTTCACTTAGGTTAATCTAGGCCAGTTGGGTCTTTGAAACAGTTCAGATCATTTTGATAATAATAAGTTTGATCTGTTTTACCGAGAAAGTCTACGGTTCGAGTCCGTATAGCCCTAGAGTCCTATAAAATAAAAATGAATATTAAAATACAAAAAATTGTATTATTTTTCATTTGAATTTCCTCGTTATTGGTTTAACTGACTGATTGCTTCATCAAAAGATAATCATTCCTATAAGCCCATTCATGAGGATCATTTAAAGTAGAATATCAAACTAAAAGCAAAAACGCATTTCATTTCAATGGACCCAATCGATCTTTTTCCAGTTGTGGATGAACAAACCAACTTTTGTTCAGTACTCTTCGTATAAAAATTCATATGGCATTTTCATCGTTTCCTGTCCGAAATCAACCAGTTAATTATACTACCCTTCGTTTGGTATACCCAATTCTATGGAATTTTGTATCATGACCCGAGTCTGGTTAAAAACTCCAACCGAACCCAACCCCAATAAAATCTACCTAACCCAATCAAATCTAATACTAATAGTAATTTACGTCGGTATTCCGCGCTATTTGTGCACAATATCCAGTTTGAAAAGCGCATATCTTTGCTAATGCTAAGTTTCATTGTAAACATTGTTAACAACGTAAAATAGGCTTTCCTTCGTATACCTTACTTAGACCTAGTCTTCTCTTTCGATATTCAATGAATAGAAAATCCTCCATCGGGATTGGATTCTAATAAAAGGAATACCAAGACCCATATATTCTAAATCTTGAGATGCAAATTCCTATACATTCTATTACATCTGACTACTTGTTCTATTCTAAACCACTAATAAAATAAAAAAGAGACAAATGGACATATTCATAAAAAAAATGAAATATTTAAATATAAATATATTCTATTTATATAAAGATAATCAAATAGAAAGGATCATAGAAATCGATTTCAATTTCGATCAAATTATAATAAATTTATAATAATATAGAATTCAAAATTCGAAATAAAAAAAGAGAATTCTATTTAGAATCCCTTTTCTTTAGAGAGAATACTCGGTAAGATTGAGATGAAAACAAGAGAATTTGGATAAGAGCAATAGTTAGTTTTAACTATAACTAAAAAAAATAAAAAGATATCTGAAGATATGTAATAAAAATAGGATTCTAATCGATGAATCTTGAAAGGAAAGACGCCCACTAGATGGTTCGACCAAAAGCAATTCTTACTTTAACTAAACAGTTATGAACGACTTAACAATTTCAAGTCGAATTGACTAATCCGGTATATTTTCCACGTTTATAGGAGTGCATCTATGTTTCTGCTTTACGAATATGATATTTTTTGGGCATTTCTAATAATATCAAGTCTTATTCCTATTTTGGTATTTTT